CAGCAAAAGCAATAAAAAATCCAATATAGAATATTATTTCCAAAGCCACAGGATACGACTGATTAACTGATGTTTCAAAATTCAATGTTGGTTCATTAGAACCATATAAACCGACACCCAGAACTCCCATTAAGAGAAAAATGGAACCCCCCGCAGTGTACAAAATAAATTTTGTGGCTGAGTAGAGACGTTTCTTTCCTCCCCACATGGATAGAAGTAGATAAACCGGAATTAATTCTAATTCCCACATGATGAAAAAAAGTAAAAGGTCCCGCGAAGAAAATGATCCTATTTGACCACTGTACATTGCTAACATCAAGAAATGGAATAATCGAGAATCTCGAGTAACAGGCCAGGCTGCTAAAGTAGCTAACGTAGTGATAAATCCTGTTAATAAAACGGGTCCTATAGACAGCCCATCTATTCCTAATTTCCAACGTAAATCAAAAAAATTGATCCATTTATAGTCCTCGACTAGTTGGACTAATGGATCGTCCAATTGGAAATGATAACAGAATGCATAGGTTGTTAGAAGAAGTTCTAACATGCATATACATATAGTATACCACCTAATTACCCTATTTCCTTTATGGGGAAGAAAGAAAATAAAGGAACCCGCAAATATTGGTAAAACTACAATTATTGTTAACCAAGGAAAGTTGTTCGTGGTAAAGACAAGATACACTTGGACCAGAAAAACCTGTGCCCAAAAAAGAATCTATTTTTGGGCACAGTTTTTGGCGGTAAAAAAAAAATGGACTCGAGTAAGGGTTTCTGTAACGTATTAATAAGCTATACCCATGCTGCGTGTTGTTTCATGCCATAAATAAACTCGAACACTCAAGAAATCTGTTGGGCAGGCGGATTCACATCTCTTACAACCGACACAATCCTCTGTTCTTGGAGCAGAAGCTATTTGTTTAGCTTTACATCCGTCCCAAGGTATCATTTCTAATACATCCGTGGGACAGGCTCGGACACATTGAGTACACCCGATACATGTATCATAAATCTTTACTGAATGCGACATTGGATCTATCCATTTTTGAACGTGATAAAGTTTCAATCTAGTAAATTGATAAATGAATTATATATTTAAATACTAGTACTAGATGAATCGATGAGTTCCCCGAGTTTTTTTATTAATCTACTTATGGAATGGATTGACAGTGCCAAACTACTTTGATTTCTTATCTTTGTGATAACAGGAGCATACCTTACGTAGCCAATATGTTAATTTGAATTTATTTATGAAAATTCTAAGTTCTATGATAATATCTAAGTTCTATGATAATATTACTTAAATTACTTATTCAACAAGTTCGATTGATTTATACGAGTTGATTTTCTGTTACGATAAATTGATGAAACAATAGCGAGTCCAATAGCGGCTTCAGCAGCTGCAATAGCTATAACAAAAATGGAGAAAATGGCTCCTTTTAATTGACGACTATCAAAAAAATCAGAAAATGTTACAAAATTGAGATTAACCGCATTTAATATAAGTTCAAGACACATAAGAGCCCTAACCATATTTCGACTTGTAATCAATCCATATAGGCCGACAGAAAATAAAAAGGCACTCAAAACAAGTACATGTTCGAGCATCATTAACTAACTCCTTATCAATCTCGATTCATTTCAATATGAACAACAATTTAACCAATTGGATTTACTAGTTGACTAGAATATAAAATAACGTAATGGAATAAAGGAATATATTGGGAATAGGTCGAACTAATAAAGAATTTCTATTTTATATACAAAGTCAAATAGAAAAAGGAAATGCATGTGGTAGCTCTTATTTTTCCAGTTCTAAAGAGTTATTATTGACGAGCTACAGCAATTGCGCCGATTAACGCAACTAAAAGAATTATTGAAATAAATTCAAACGGAATAAAAAAATCTGTTGATAAATGAATTCCAATTTGTTGACTATTATTTATAAGATCTTGCTCTATAATCTGGTTTGCTTTTGTAGTCCAAATAATACCGTACCATGACGTATCTGGAATAGTAGTAATTAGTGAAACAAAAATACTTGTACAGACCACGGAAGTTACTCCATCTCCCACGGTCCAAAGATGGAAATCTTTGGAATATTCTGAACCATTTATAAACATCACAGCAAAAATGATTAAAACATTGATGGCTCCTACGTAAATAAGGAGCTGCGCAGCAGCTACAAAATGGGAGTTCGATAGAATATAGAATAAAGATATACAAACAAAAACCAATCCTAACGAAAAGGCGGAATAAATGGGATTAGGAAGTAATACTACTCCCAGAGCCCCTAATATAAGACCCAATCCCAGAAAGACTAAAAGAAAATCATGTATTAGTCCAGGTAAATCCATTATATATAAAAAAAGAGATAAATAAATCAAAATCTTTCATAACTTTATTGACCCGGTCAGGAAAAAAGAGGTAATTCTACTTTTTATAATAGTTGTAAAAAAAATTAGATTTTTCTGGATATGTAGATATAGTTATTGGCCTA